TAAAAATAAGCTAAATTAAGCTTTGGGGTTCATACCCCAAATATAAAGGAAATCCCTTTTTTTTAAAAAAAATAAAGGGCCTGATTAAAGGATTATTCTGATAGGATAAATTAAGTAAACTTCTACCTTTATTATATTTTATAAAATTTAACTATATCTAATAATATCAAAAATTATTGGGCCCCTACACTAAAATATATAAATTATATTAAATTTTTAATTTAATTTAATTCCCCCATTTTAAATTTTCTCTAATATAAACTCAAATAAGATATTTTTTTATTTTATTTTAATTTTTAGAACTTTAATTTCAATTTCTTCAAATTCTTGATTAGGATGTTGAATTGGATTAGAAATTAATTTACTTAGATTTATCCCCCTTATTTCTAGGTATAAAAATCTTCTTTCCTCTGAAGCAGCATTAAAATATTTTCTAACTCAAGCAATTGCCTCAATTAACTTTCTTTTTACTATCTTAATTAAAATAATTTTATTAAAAAATTTTGAAATTAATAATTTAATTTCAATTTTAATTAATTCTTCAATATTAATAAAAATAGGTTCTGCCCCATTCCATTTTTGATTCCCTAATATTATTGAAGGTTTATCTTGACTTAATTGTTTTATTTTAATAACTTGACAAAAAATTTCCCCTATAATTTTACTTTCTTATTATATAAATATAAATTTTTTATTTTTTATTATAATTATTAATGTTATTATTGGTGTTTTAGGGGGTATTAATCAAACTTCTTTACGAAAATTAATAGCATTTTCTTCTATTAATAATTTAGGATGAATATTAATTTCCTTAATAATTAGAGAAAATTTATGAATATTTTACTTAACTATATATTCCTTTTTAATTAGAATTTTATGTTTTACATTTAATTTATTAAATACTTATTTTATTAATCAATTATTTATCATTAATATAAATTCAATTATTAAAATATCTTTATTAATTAATTTTTTATCTTTAGGTGGACTTCCCCCATTCCTAGGATTTTTCCCTAAATGAATTACTATTAATTTTTTAGTTATAAATAAATTTTTTATTGTTTCATTTATTTTTATTATAATAAGATTAATTATATTATTTTTTTATATTCGAATTATTTATTCCTCTATTTTATTTAATTACCTTAAATTAAAATGATTTAAGTTTTATTTAAAAAATAATTCATTATTATTTATTAATTTTTTTAGAATAATTTCTTTATTAGGTATAATTATAAGAACTTTTTTTTTTATATAAGGTTTTAAGTTATATAAAACTAATAATCTTCAAAATTATAAAAAAAGAAATTCTTTAAGCCTTAGTATTTAATTTGTACTCCTTAAAATTTGCAATTTTATATCATTAATGACTATAAGACTTAATAAAAGAGATAATTCTCATAAATAAATTTACAATTTATCGCTTAAACTTCAGCCATTTTATTAATACGAAATGAACTTTATTCAACAAATCATAAAGATATTGGAACATTATATTTTATTTTTGGTATTTGAGCAAGATTATTAGGAACTTCTTTAAGTTTATTAATTCGAACAGAACTAGGTACTCCTGGTTCCTTAATTGGAGATGATCAAATTTATAATACTATTGTAACAGCTCATGCTTTTATTATAATTTTTTTTATAGTTATACCTATTATAATTGGAGGATTTGGAAATTGATTAGTTCCATTAATATTAGGAGCTCCAGATATAGCTTTTCCTCGAATAAATAATATAAGATTCTGATTATTACCCCCTTCTTTAACTCTTTTAATTTCTAGAATAATCGTAGAAAATGGAGCTGGAACTGGTTGAACTGTCTATCCACCTCTTTCTTCTAATATTGCTCATGGTAGAAGATCTGTTGACTTAGTTATTTTTTCCTTACATTTAGCAGGAATTTCATCAATTTTAGGAGCAATTAATTTTATTACTACAATTATTAACATACGTATTAATAGAATATCATTTGATCAAATACCTTTATTTGTTTGAGCTGTAGGAATTACCGCTTTATTATTACTTCTTTCTCTTCCAGTATTAGCAGGAGCTATTACTATATTATTAACAGATCGTAATTTAAATACATCTTTTTTTGATCCTGCTGGAGGAGGAGATCCTATTCTTTATCAACATTTATTTTGATTTTTTGGTCATCCGGAAGTTTATATTTTAATTTTACCTGGATTCGGAATAATTTCTCATATTATTTCTCAAGAAAGAGGGAAAAAGGAAACATTTGGTTGTTTAGGAATAATCTATGCCATAATAGCAATTGGTTTACTTGGATTTATTGTTTGAGCTCATCATATATTTACTGTTGGAATAGATACTGATACTCGAGCTTACTTTACTTCAGCAACAATAATTATTGCCGTTCCTACAGGTATTAAAATTTTTAGTTGATTAGCTACTTTCCATGGTACTCAAATTAACTATAGACCATCAATCTTATGAAGATTAGGATTTGTATTTCTTTTTACTGTAGGAGGATTAACAAGAGTAATCTTAGCTAATTCATCTATTGATGTAACTTTACATGATACTTATTATGTAGTAGCTCATTTTCATTATGTTTTATCAATAGGAGCTGTATTTGCTATTATAGGAAGATTTATTCATTGATATCCATTATTTACAGGACTTTCACTAAATCCTTATTTTTTAAAAATTCAATTTTTTACAATATTTATTGGAGTAAATTTAACTTTCTTCCCTCAACACTTCCTAGGATTAGCTGGAATACCTCGACGATATTCTGATTACCCTGATAATTTTATATCTTGAAATATTTTATCTTCATTTGGTTCATATATTTCCCTTTTATCTTTAATAATATTAATAATAATTATTTGAGAATCATTTATTAATCAACGAGTTATTTTATTTTCTCTTAATATACCTTCTTCTATCGAATGATTACAAAATTTACCTCCTGCTGAACATTCTTATAATGAATTACCTATTTTAAGATAAATCTAATATGGCAGATTATATGTAATCGATTTAAACCCCATTTATAAAGGATTTATCCTTTTTTTAGAAATGGCTACTTGATCTAATTTTAATTTACAAAATATTGCTTCTCCTCTAATAGAACAAATTATTTTTTTTCATGATCATACATTAATTATTTTAATTATAATTACTATTTTAGTTGGTTATTTAATAATTAATTTATTTTTTAATAAATATATTAATCGATTTCTTCTTGAAGGTCAAATAATTGAATTAATTTGAACTATTATCCCAACAATTACTTTAATTTTTATTGCATTACCTTCTTTACGTTTACTTTATCTTCTTGATGAATTAAATAATCCTTTAATTACTTTAAAATCAATTGGTCATCAATGATATTGAAGATATGAATATTCTGATTTTAATAATGTAGAATTTGATTCTTATATAATTAATTATGATAAATCTAATATTAATAATTTTCGTTTATTAGATGTTGATAATCGAATTGTTTTACCAATAAACAATCAAATTCGAATTATAGTTACAGCTACTGATGTTATTCATTCATGAACTATTCCTTCTCTTGGAGTTAAAATTGATGCCAATCCTGGACGTTTAAATCAAACCAATTTATTTATTAATCGTCCAGGTATTTTTTTTGGTCAATGTTCAGAAATTTGTGGAGCTAATCATAGATTTATACCTATTATAATTGAAAGAGTATCAATCAAAAATTTTATTAATTGAATTAATAATTATTAATCATTAGATGACTGAAAGCAAGTACTGGTCTCTTAAACCATTTTATAGTAAATTAGCATTTACTTCTAATGAAAGATTTAGTTAAAATTATAACATAAATATGTCAAATTTAAATTATTACTTTAGTAATATTCTTTTATTCCACAAATAATACCTATTAATTGAATTTTCTCATTTATTATATTTATTATAATTTTTATTATTTTTAATATTATAAATTATTATATTTATACAAATAATAAAAATAATATAAATAATAAATCTTTTAATAGAAATTTTAAAATTTTAAATTGAAAATGATAAATAATTTATTTTCTATTTTTGATCCTTCCACTAATATTTTTAATTTATCATTAAATTGATGTAGAACTTTCATTGGATTATTATTTATTCCTTATTCTTTTTGATTTATTCCTAATCGACATTTTATTTTATGAAATTTTATTTTAAATAAACTTCATAATGAATTTAAAATATTACTAAGAACTAATAGAATCAATAAAGGATCTACTTTTATCTTTATTTCCTTATTTTCTTTTGTCTTATTTAATAATTTTTTAGGATTATTCCCATATATCTTCACTAGAACTAGACATCTTACAATTTCTTTATCTATCTCTCTTTCTTTATGACTAAGATTTATATTATATGGTTGAATTAATAATTATCAACACATATTTATTCATATAATTCCTCAAGGAACTCCTACTATTCTTATACCTTTTATAGTATTAATTGAAACAATTAGACATATTATTCGACCCGGGACTTTAGCTGTTCGTTGAGCTGCTAATATAATTTATGGACATTTAGTATTAACTTTATTAAGAAGAACAGGTAATAATATATCTTTTGAGTTATTATGTATTGAAATGTTTATACAAATTTTATTATGAATTCTAGAATCAGCAGTAGCAGTTATTCAAGCGTATGTAATCTCTATTCTTAGTACTTTATATTCTAGTGAAGTTAATTAATATAAACTAATGTCAATAAATAACAACGATCCATTTCATGTTGTTGATTATAGACCATGACCTTTAACAGGGGCAATTGGGGTAATAGCCTTAGTTACAGGTATAGTTAAATGATTCCATGAATTTAATATAAATTTAATAATTTTAGGATATATAATTATTTTATTAACAATATATCAATGATGACGAGATATTTGTCGTGAAGGAACTTATCAAAGGTATCATACAATTTTAGTTTCAAAGGGATTACGTTGAGGAATAATTTTATTTATTATCTCAGAAGTATTTTTTTTTATTTCATTTTTTTGAGCTTTTTTTCACAGTAGATTATCTCCAAATATTGAAATTGGAGCTATATGACCTCCTTCTAGAATTGTCCCATTCAATCCTTTTCAAATTCCTCTTTTAAATACTATTATTTTAATTACTTCAGGAGTTTCAGTAACTTGAGCTCATCATGCAATCATAGAAAATAATTTTTCTCAAACTACTCAAGGATTATTTATTACAATTATATTAGGAATTTATTTTACTATTCTTCAAGCATACGAATATATTGAAGCACCTTTTACTATTGCAGATTCAATTTATGGGTCAACTTTTTTTGTAGCTACAGGATTTCATGGATTACATGTAATTATTGGTACAATTTTTTTATTTATTTGTTTTTTACGACATTTATCATCTCATTTCTCAAATAAACATCATTTTGGATTTGAAGCAGCAGCTTGATATTGACACTTCGTTGATGTAGCTTGATTATTTCTTTATATCTCCATTTATTGATGAGGTAATTAATTTATTTATATAATATATTTAGTATATTTGATTTCCAACCAAAAAGTTTAATTTAATTTAATATAAATAATAATTTTATTATTTAGTATTTCAATTCTAATTATTTTTATTTCTAATATTCTTATATTTCTTACCATTATTATATCAAAAAAATCATTTATAGATCGAGAAAAAAGTTCACCTTTTGAATGTGGATTTGATCCTAAATCATCAGCTCGTATTCCTTTTTCTTTACACTTTTTTTTAATTACAGTAATTTTTTTAATTTTTGATGTTGAAATTGCTTTAATCTTCCCAATAATTTATTCTTTTAATTTAGTTAATTTTTTTTCAATAATAAAAATTAGATTTTTTTTTTTAATTATACTTTTAATTGGTCTTTATCATGAATGAAATCAAAATATATTAAATTGAACATAATAGGATTATAGTTTAATTAAAACATTTGATTTGCATTCAAAAAATATTGATTTCAATTTATCTTAAATATGAAGCAATATTATGCATTTAATTTCGACTTAAAAGAAAGAGTTATTACTCCATATTTCTAATTGAAACCAAAATAGAGGTATATCACTGTTAATGATATTAATGAATTATTTATTCCAATTAAAGAAATATATAAAAATTAAGCTTCTAACTTAAATTATAGTAGATAATATCTATTAATATTTCTATTTATATAGTTTATATAAAACATTACATTTTCATTGTAAAAATAAAAAAATTTTTTTATAAATATTTAAAGATTTTTAAATCTCCCTAATATCTTCAATATTATGCTCTAATTATATAAGCTATTTAAATTTATATTAATAAATATAATAATAAATAAAAAATTAATATTCAAAAAAAAAATCTAAATAAATAAATTTTAAAATTATTTATTTGATAAAAATTATAAAAAATAGAATAATTTTTAATAATATTATGCATTCCTTGTCCTCTATATAATTCTCTTCAACCTAAATCTACATTTTTTAATAAATTTTGACCTATTTTTAAAAAATAAATATTTAAACCATAAGTAGAAAGTCTAGGTATAAATCACATTAAACATAAAAAATTTCTTAAATTATAAGTTATTATAAACTTATTTATTGAATAAATTTTTATATTTCTAACTAAATATCCTATAAATAAACCTACTAATATTACATAAATTACCATTATTTTTAAATTAAATGGTAAATAAATTATATAAGGATAACTAAAAATTATTCAACTTAAAAATCTCCCTACTACTAATCTTATAAATAATAATATAAATATTCTTTTTAATATAACATAATCTTCATCATATAAATTATAAATTACTATTAAATTATAATCATTAATTATTAAATAAAATAATAAACGAATTGTATAAAATATTGTTAATCCTGTAGAAAAATAATATAAAAAAAAAATTATTAAATTTAAATTTCTTATTCTTACTATTTCTAAAATTAAATCCTTAGAATAAAATCCGGCTAAAAATGGAAGACCACATAAAGCTAAATTAGAAATATTTAAACATAAACTAGTTAAAGGCACAAAAAATCTAATTCCCCCTATATAACGAATATCTTGAATATCATTTATTATATGAATAACTACTCCTGCACATATAAATAATAAAGCTTTAAATATAGCATGAGTTAATAAATGAAAAAATGCTAAATCTGGTAGTCCTATTCTTAAAATTCTTATTATTAATCCTAATTGTCTTAATGTTGATAAAGCAATAATCTTTTTTAAATCAAACTCATAATTAGCTGAAATTCCTGCTATAAATATAGTTAATCCTGATAATAATAATAAAAATTTAAAAAAAAATATATCAATTAATATTATATTAAAACGAATTAATAAATAAACTCCTGCTGTAACTAAAGTAGAAGAATGAACTAGTGCGGAAACTGGAGTAGGGGCTGCTATTGCTGCAGGTAATCAAGAACTAAAAGGAGTTTGAGCTCTTTTTGTTATAGCCGCAATAATTAATAAAATTCCAATAATCTTTATTATATAATCATTATTCATGAAATTTAAAAAAAAAATATAATTTCATCTTCCATAATTTATTATTCAAGAAATAACTATTAAAATCATTACATCCCCAATCCGATTTGATAAAGCAGTTAATATCCCAGCATTATAAGATTTAATATTTTGATAATAAATCACTAAACAATAAGATACTAATCCTAATCCATCTCAACCTAAAAAAATTCTAATTATATTAGGCCTAATAATTAATAAAATTATTGAAAATACAAATAATAAAACTAAAATAATAAAACGATTTAAATTTAATTCAGAAGATATATAACTTTTTCTATAATAAATTACTGAAGAAGAAATTATTGATACAAATATTATAAATAATAAAGATATTCAATCTAATAAAATAGATATAACAACTCTTATAGAATTAAAAGAAATAATCTCTCATTCTAAAAAAATAACTTTATTTTCTATAATAAAATAAATTATAAAAAAAAAATTTATTATTTCTAAAAAAAAACAAAAAAAAAAATCTAATAAAACAAATTGGAAAATTTTTTTTAATGATTTAAAATGAAATTTCATAATATTTTTGACTCCACAAATCAATATTTTTATTCTTAATTATTTAAATTAAAATCAAATTATAAAAAAATCAATTTTTAAAATTAAAAAATTTAAAGGTAATCAATGTAATATTAATATTAAATATTCTCGAGAAACTCCAGTATAAAATCTATAAATTCTTAAATTATATTTACCATGTTGGGTATAAGAATATAAATATAATCTATAACCTGCTCTAAAAAATGAAATTATAATTAAAGTAATTATTGATAAGTAAGATCATCTAACAATTCTATTAATTAAGCTAATTTCTCCTATTAAATTTATTGATGGAGGGGCTGCTATATTTGAAGATATTAATAAAAATCATCATAATCTTATAGAAGGTATAAAATTTATTATTCCTTTATTTATAAATAATCTTCGTCTATGTAATCGTTCATAATTAATATTAACTAAACAAAATATTCCTGATGAACATAAACCATGACCAATTATTATTACATAAGAACCTAAATAACCTCAATAATTTATAGTTATAATACCACAAATTACTAATCTTATATGGGCTACTGAAGAATAAGCAATTAATGACTTTATATCAACTTGACAAAAACAATTTAATCTAATATATAAACCTCCTAATAATCTAATAATTACTCAAATTAATCTATATTTTATATTAATTTTTTGGAAAATAATTAAAATTCGTAAAAGACCATATCCCCCTAACTTTAATATAATACCTGCTAAAATTATTGACCCTGAAACAGGAGCCTCTACGTGAGCCTTAGGCAGTCATAAATGAACAAAATATATTGGTATTTTTACTAAAAAAGCTAAAATTATAGATAAGTATAATAAAAAAAAATTTATATTAAAAAACTTAAAAAAATATATAATTATACAATTATAATTATTAAAAATAAAAAAAATTCCTATTAATATTGGTAAAGATGCAAATAAAGTATAAAATAATAAATATATTCCAGCTTGAATTCGTTCAGGTTGATAACCTCAACCAATAATTAATATTAATGTAGGAATTAATCTACCTTCAAAAAATAAATAAAATATAAATAAATTTATAACTCTAAAAGTTAAATATAATATAATTAACAAAATAATAATATTAAATAAAAAAAAATTGATATAAAAATTTATCTTATTTAAATTTTCTCTTGCTATAATTATTAATAAACAAATTCAAATTCTTAATAAAATTAAACCATATGAAATTATATCACAACCTATTATATATCTAAGATTACAAAAATTTATTACATTTATTCTTAAATTTATAAATAAAAATATTATAAATAATAAAATTATTTGAACCATTCAAAATATATTTTTAAAAAAACATAAAGGAATTATAAAAAATATTATTATTAAAAATTTTATCATTTATTTATAATAAACTAAATCTTTGAAAATAATCATTTCCATGAGTTCGAATTATAGAGACTAAAATAGCTAAACCTAAAGCCCCCTCACAAACTGAAAACAATAAAAAAATTATTAATATATACATATCATATTCAATATTTCTTAAAAATATAACTAATAAAAAAAAAATTCTTAAAACAATAAATTCTAATCTTAATAACACAATTAATAAATGCTTATGTTTAGAAATAAAAATTATATTACCAAAAATAAATATTATTAAAACAATTAATCATATATTTAATATTATCATTAGTTTTTATAGTTTAAAAAAAACATTGGTCTTGTAAACCAAAAATAAGTTTAATCTTTAAAAACTTCAAAGAAAAAGAATCTCTTTATCTATAATCTCCAAAATTATTATTTTATATAAACTATTCTTTGAAAATGTTAAAAATATTTTTTTCTTTTTTAATTATTATATTTTCTATTATAATATTATTTTTAAATCATCCTTTATCTATAGGATTAATAATTTTAATTCAAACTCTTATAATTTGTCTTTTATCTGGAATAATAATCAGTTCTTATTGATTTTCTTATATTTTATTTTTAGTATTTTTAGGGGGACTTTTAGTTTTATTTATTTATGTTTCAAGAGTAGCTTCAAATGAATTATTTAATATAAATTTTTTTCTAAAAAATATTATATTTTTTATATTTTTTTCTTCACTAATATTAAGCTTATATTATATTTATAATTTAAATTGATTAAATTTTTCATTTAATTATGAAATAAATAATTTTATAAATTCTTTTATTTTTTTTAATAATGAAAATAAAATTAATTTATCTAAATTATATAATAATCAAACTCATTTAATAATATTTATATTAATTATCTATCTTTTTATTACCTTAGTAGCTATTGTAAAAATTACTACTATTTTTTTTGGTCCACTTCGATCAATTAATTATTAATTTACTAATGATAAATAAATTTTTACCTTTACGTAAAACACATCCTTTATTAAAAATTATTAATGGATCTTTAATTGATTTACCTTCTCCTTCAAATATTTCAGCATGATGAAATTTTGGATCACTTTTAGCTTTATGTTTAATTATTCAAATTATTACAGGTTTATTTTTAACAATATATTATACAGCAAATATTGAATTAGCTTTTTATAGAGTTAATTATATTTGTCGAAATGTAAATTATGGTTGATTAATTCGAACTCTTCACGCTAATGGAGCTTCTTTTTTCTTTATTTGTATTTATTTACATATTGGACGAGGAATTTATTATGAATCTTTTAATTTAAAATATACTTGAATAGTAGGTATTATTATTCTTTTTATTTTAATAGCAACAGCTTTTATAGGTTATGTTTTACCTTGAGGGCAAATATCTTTTTGAGGAGCTACTGTAATTACTAACTTACTCTCAGCTATTCCTTATTTAGGATCTATATTAGTAAATTGAATTTGAGGGGGATTTGCAATTGATAATGCAACCTTAACTCGATTTTATTCATTTCATTTTATTTTTCCTTTTATTATTTTAATATTAACTATAATTCACTTATTATTCTTACATCAAACTGGATCAAATAATCCTTTAGGTATAAATAGAAATTTAGATAAAATTCCTTTTCATCCTTTTTTTACATTTAAGGATTTAATCGGATTTATTATTCTACTAATATTATTAAGTTTATTAACTCTAACTAATCCTTATCTACTAGGAGATCCTGATAATTTTATTCCAGCTAATCCTTTAGTAACCCCTGTTCATATTCAACCTGAATGATATTTTTTATTTGCTTATGCTATTCTTCGATCAATTCCTAATAAATTAGGGGGTGTAATTGCCCTAGTTATATCTATTTTAATTTTAATTATTTTACCTTTAACTTTCAATAAAAAAATTCAAGGAATTCAATTTTATCCTTTAAATCAAATTATATTTTGAATTATAACATCTACAGTTATTCTTTTAACATGAGCAGGAGCACGACCTGTTGAAGAACCATATATTTTTACTAGACAATTATTAACTTTATTATATTTTTCTTATTTTATTATTAATCCTATTATTAGTAAATATTGAGATAATTTAATTTTTAAATAATTCTTAATTAATGAGCTTGTTAAGCATTTGTTTTGAAAACTTAAGAAAGAATTTATTATTCTATTAATTTATACTAAAAATATTAACTAAAAAAAAATTTTCATTCCTAAAAAAAATATTAAAAAATTTAATGAAACTGGTAAATACCTTTTTCATGATAAATATATTAATTTATCATATCGATAACGAGGTAAAGTACCACGAATTCAAACAAATACAAAAGAAATAAATGATAATTTTAAATAAAAAATTAATCTTAACCTATAACCTCCCATATATAATAAAATAAATAATATTCTTATAAAAAGAATTCTTGAATACTCAGATAAAAAAATTAAAGTAAATCCCCCTCTTCTATATTCAACATTAAATCCTGATACTAACTCTCTTTCACCTTCTGCAAAATCAAACGGGGTACGATTAGTTTCTGCTAATCTAGAAGATAATCAACATAAAGCTAAAGGTATTATTAAAAAAAAAAATCAAATTAATTCTTGATAAAAAAAAAAATTAATTATTTTAAAATCTATAATTATAATAATTCTTGATAATATAATTAAAGCTAATCTTACTTCATAAAAAATCGTTTGAGCTACAGCTCGTAAACCACCTAATAAAGCATAATTTGAATTTGATGATCAACCCGCAATTATTACTGTAAATACCCCAATTCTAGTACAACATAAAAAAAATAAAACTCCTAAATTAAATCTAATTAAATTAAAATAATAAGGAATTAATAATCAAGATATTAAAGTAACAATAAAACTCACAACTGGAAAAAAATAATAAACTAAATAATTAAAATAATTAGGATAAGTTTGTTCCTTAGTAAATAACTTAATTACATCTGAAAAAGGTTGCAAAATTCCTATATAACCAACTTTATTAGGACCCTTTCAAATTTGAATATACCCTAAAGCCTGACGTTCTAATAAAGTTAAAAAAGCAACCCCTACTATTACTCCAATAAGTAAAATTAAAACACCAATAATATATATATAAATATCATTAATTATCATTTACTATATATATAAATAATTATATATTTATGACTTCTAAAATCATCACATTTTTTCTGCCAAAATAGTTAAATTAATTATTTATTAATATTCATTTTATTAAAATTATTTTTGATATTTGATCCTTTCGTACTAAAATATCATTCTTATTTAAAGATAGAAACCAACCTGGCTCACACCGGTTTGAACTCAGATCATGTAAGATTTTAATGATCGAACAGATCAAAATTTTAAACTTTTGCATTTAAATTTTATCTTAATCCAACATCGAGGTCGCAAACTTTTTTTCCTATTTGAACTAAAAAAAAAAATTACGCTGTTATCCCTAAGGTAATTTTTTCTTTTAATCACTAAAAATGGATCATATATTCATAAATTAATGTTAATTATTAAAAAAAGTTAATTTAATTTTTCTATCACCCCAACAAAATAATTTCATAAATTATAATTTTAAAATTTATATAATAATTATAACCTATAAAATTATAAAACTCTATAGGGTCTTCTCGTCTTTTAAATTTATTTTAGCTTTTTAACTAAAAAATTAAATTATATAAATTAATTAGAGACAGTTTATATCTCATCCAATCTTTCATACAAGTCACCAATTAAGAGACTAATGATTATGCTACCTTTGTACAGTCAAAATACTGCAGCCCTTTAATAATTTATCAGTGGGCAGATTAGACTTTAAATTATTTTCAAAAAGACATGTTTTTGATAAACAAGTGAATATAAATTTTGCCGAATTCCTTTAATTAACTTTTCATAAATTAATTTTTTTATTTTATATTATATACTAATTTTATCATTATATTTAATTTTATTTAATTAAAATATATTTTTTTATATAAATTTAAATTTTTTTTATTAAATTTTAATTAAAATTAAATTATTTATAAAAAATTATAATTTATTTAACAATTTAAATTTTAAAACTTTAATTAATTTAAAAATTAATTATAAAAATTTATTTTAAAGCTTATCCCTTAAAATATTTAATATTAAATTTTAAAATTTTTATTAATAAAAATTTTAAATTATAATATTTAAAATTAAATTTTTTTCTAAAAAAACTAGATATTTTTAAAAACGATTAACATTTCATTTCTAATTAATTATTAAAAATAATTATGCAACATTAACTTTTATAATTAATTAACTCTTTTAAATTCGAGAAATTTTTATTTAAAAAACTTTATTAATAAACTCTGATACACAAGATACAATAAATTAAATTTACTTTTTTTTGAATTATTTTCCCTTATTTCAAAATTCTTTTACAATACTATTTCACTATAAATTTAAAAATTTTTTCTATATATATACTTTAACCCCCATTAAAATATAATTTAAAAATTTTTTTATTAAAATATTATTTATTAATTTTTCCCCCTCAAATTAATTAAATTTAATATCTTTTCAATGTAAATGAAATACTTATTCAAGCTCTAATTTGATCTTTCTAGAAACACTTTCCAGTACCTCTACTATGTTACGACTTATTCCAATTTATCTATGAAAGCGACGGGCAATATGTACATATTTCAATTTTTAATCATTTTAATAAACTAAATAAAATTACATTTAAATCCACCTTCAAATATTTATTAAAAAATATTATTCATTTATTCATTTCTTATTGTAATCCATTATATTCTTAATTATAATCTGCATCTTGATCTGAATTAATTTATTTTTAAAATTTTAAAATATTATTTTTATTAAAAAATATTTTTTCAACAACGATATACAAAATATACAAATTAAGTAAATTTATTCGTGGATTATCAATTATTAAACAGATTCCTCTAAATGAACTAAAATACCGCCAAATTATTTAAGTTTCTATAAATAATTATATACTATTTTAGTATTTTTATTTAATTTTTTATAATAGAGTATCTAATTCTAGTTTTTTATAAAATTTTATAAATCATAATTATTTAATAAAATTTTAAATAAATTAAAATTTCACCTAATAATTTATTATTTAATTTTAAAATATTAATATTTATTATTTACTAATAAAATTTAAATTATTTTTTGTATAACCGCAACTGCTGGCACAAAATTTGTTAATAATAATTAAATATTACTAAATCTTAATTTCTTAAATTTTTAATATTAATTACTATTAAATTTATTTTTAATAATTATTAAAATAAATTAAAAATACACACTAAAATTTATATGTAAAATAAATTTAAATTAAATTTTATAAATCATAAAAAATTTATTTATATATGAAAATTTTTCATATAGATTTTTTTTTTTCAATATAAAATTTATTTTATATATTATATACATATATATAATATTAAATATATAATAAAATATTAATAATTAATAAAATTAATAATTTCTCTTATTTTTTTTTCATATGTATATATAATTATTAAATACCTAAAAAAATACATATAATAAAATATTTAATAGACATTAATAAAAATTATATTATTTGTTTTAATTTAAATAAATAATATTTAATATATTGTTAAATTGCAATATAATAATATATTAAATATTTAATTATATTATATTACTAATTATTTTAATAAATTAAAAATAATTTATTATATTATTAAAATTAATAATATAATAAAAATTTAATTAATTAATTATAAAATAAATAAAAAAAAAA